CTACCTCCTCTACATTCTTGACAGCCTCTCTTTGTCTCAGGAGAGTCTCGGCTTTCGAGTAGTGACTTCCCAGTCCAGCTTGATAGGAGTGCTTCCTTCCCCTTCTTTATGTGTGAGTGACTTCGTCGCAGCCTATTCTGCGATGGAGAGATCGAAAGCATTACGGGCGTAGCGCTGAATTAGATCCAACCTTCCTTTCACCTGGTATATTATATATAGCACTAGCTCTTCGTCTTCATATAATAAGCTAAGGAGGCCAAATTTAGATAAGTTAGCTTGAGATTGGAAAGGGAAGCCCAGTAGGCCCCTCAAGTGATTAGAGAAGATGCGCAGGGCTAGGGATCTCATGGCGAGTCCTTTCTATCTGAGTCTGTCAACTACTTTGGAGAAGACGGTGCTAGTTTTTTTGGCATAGGTCTTGCGTAGATAAGGAATTGGCTAGTCTATCTTTCTATTGCTGGAACCGAGGTCAGACTATCTATCTTACTTTTTTTTCTATTTTCAGTAGTAAACTTAAAAAGGCAAAGATTCTGGTAAGTCGTTAGTATAAAGTCAAACTTCTTGATACACAAGAACCACCAAAAGTTGGTGTGTATTCAAAGCCCTATCTACCTCACGAACACGCCGCATAGAACTTTTTTCTCACTCTCTCGCTCTTGAATTTGATATTTGTATACTTCCTGCGGAGACAAAGGAACTAAAGCCACAGGACGGTTATTCATGACTAAGTGGTACTTTTTTGTCTAACCATCATGTGTAGCTTTTCGATCAAACTCCCATGGGCGTCCCAAAAGAATATGACTCGCATGCATAGGAACAACATCACAAAGAACTTGATTACGGCACCCCTTCAATAGTCTTTGATTTCAAAAGGACATTCTCAATTACGTAAAAATTGGAATAAATAGGAAAAGCCGGCTATCGGTAAAGGAAGCATAGGCCTCTAACTCGGTTCATTCCCTAAATGGTAATGGTAGGTAGGCCGGTACCCCTTCTTTGGTTCTTACAAGGTAGGCTCGTGCCCGAGTTCACTCGTGAAAGAAAGGTTCTAGCGGTAAAGTAAAGAGAAACCTTCCTTCCTTAGGGTACGTACGGCCAAGAGGCATTAGTCTCAGAATCGAACAAAGATGCTTACAGTTTATACGATAATACTTAATCTACCGAGTGGAATGCGGGAAAAGCTTCTTCTCGCCCCAGAGTCCCTAGCAGCAACTTTTGTCCCGATCGAAAATTCCAACTTTCTTTCAAAGCTCAACTTCCAGACACCAGTAAGAAAAGAAAAGGTCAGTTCAGCGCATAAAGCAAACCGAACCGAAAGAAGAGAGACTTTTTGGAAAGTTAGTAGCCCAACTCACATCACCGAAAGAACTTGCATTTACATCTGATGAAATAGCTTAAACTGCTGATTTGAGGGGTTTCCAGTTCACGACTCTATCTTGTAGCTATTCTTTCTCACCAAGGTTTTCAAAGTTCAAGCATTGATTCACGGTTGTAGTCTTTTCTTGACATATCAAGTCAAGAGGGCGAGGCTTTATCATGTTAGCCAATACGAAGAGTGGCTGTTCTCTTAATTTAATATACAGAGCTAATGCACTCCACGATTCCGAATACACCTATAAGCTCGCCTCAATCTTAGATTTAGCCTTAAAAAGCATAAAAAGACTCTTTGACGGGCTACTCCCCAAGCTAAACTACCCTACCTCAAAGACGAGCTATTTTTTAAAGGGGGAAATCCACACGCGTAATATAACCTCAAGGTTTTTGACGTTTAACTCTCGATTGCAGCAACATTCTTCACTATATTTTTTACCGGAGTATAGAGATCAACAGGCTCACCCGGTGCCTTTATAGTAACGATCAGCGCATAGCGGACGCGCTCACTGTATCGTTTGAGATATGGTTTTTTGGGGTCGGTGAATGGATTACTTGTTGAGCAGCATACCTTCACTCATCTCTTCCCTTAGAGATGTAGCTTCCATATAATTTCTTCCATATCCTACGGTTACAGTGGAAGTATTTTGACCAATTAGCACGTTTGGTAGCCAGAAAGAGTAGTCCCTAGGAAGAGTACCTGGGATGTGAACCTGTATAGTGAGTCAGACCACCCCCAAAAGAAAAGGAAGGGGATCAACCCTAGGATAGGGTTGGTTAAGGGAAAGAGAGTCTACCTCGGGATACTACCCATCCACTTACTGTGCCCTTTCGGCACACCCTCGCGGCTGGTTAACGTAGTCATGCATGCCCTTCCCTGCATTAGTTTAGAGCCTAATCAGGTATCCCCTAGGGCCCCTGTGTTCTTTCAACGTAGCAAGGAGGCTTCACCGGCTGAGAATGCCAAGTCGTCACCCCCACAATCGATACAAGACTGACAAGACTAAACAGAGAGAAGGAATCCACTGCTGCTCCTGCCCTTATTGATAGGCTTAAAGGAAGGATTGGGCAATCCACTTAAACATAAGGGGAAACCGCGGGAGAGGATTCAGCACTTGCTGCTTGCAACTTCAGAAGCCCATACCCTTGTTATGGGTGTTTTTTTATCTCCTTATAGTTATAAGTTGAAGCCTCATCCGGTTTTTCTTGTGAAGGAGAAGTATTGGGATCAGTTCTCTGGAAACACAACAAATCGGATCAATAAAAAGTTCATTTAAGTTATACAGGCACAACAACTTTCAGTTTTCAAAAACAGGAACATCGGTCCTAAGTACTAGCCTTATCGCCTTGAGCCGGCTCTTCGCTCCTTGGAGATTTCTGGTTGGGGATATGGCTGGTACCGACCTCAACAACGTCATCTTCGCTGAAGTAACTAGTCGGGGCCACACCAATCGTGTCATCCAGATCTTGGTCGTAGTCTATTGTGAGCTTCTCCAACTCCTCCAGACTTAAAGGGGTAGTCTGCTTGCATAACTCGTCCAGAAATGTGAATTTCAGTCCCTCCCTAAACACAAGATCTTGATGCAACTTGTTGGCTCGTTGCTGCGCGTATGGATCCCATCCTAGCTCCATCTTTCTCAGTTTCAGCTCGGGGTGCAGTTCCATCAGCATCCTCAATGTTTCATGCCGCCCAACAGCGGTGGCAGCCCCGCTAAGCTTTATTGCGAACTCTCCAAAGTCTTGAGTTTGCAACAATTTATTGACGACGGCCTTTGCCTTGGTTGATCTCTTTTTGTTTCATGACTTGCAACTCAGTTCTTAAGGATTCGAGTTCTCGGTTCTTCCCCTCGAGCTCTTTCTCCTTATCCGCCTGCTCCGACATCTTGGTTTATAGTGATTGGAGTACTTTCGCTGTGGTTTCTTTGTTTAGCTCTTCCGTGGTTGTTAGAAGTCGAACCTGGGCTGTCAAGTCGTTCATCAGACTCAGCATCTGCAAAAGATTGTTGAGTTCGTTACAGGTTCTGGTGGTTAAGTGTTCGGGCCGCATGAATTGACGTTTGAGTATGGTACCTTGGGGATGACTTCCTTTGCCTCTGCTTCTAACTCGGAAGGTGTCTTCCCTGTGTCTGGCTGAAGGGAAGAGGTCGGTGTATGCAAAGTCAGGAGTCCGGGGGTTTCCTCTGGGAGCAGATCAATCCTCACTATCCCCGAGTCAGATGTTATTGCTTTCTTTTTACTTGCTGCCACTATTCTTCTTTTTTTTCAGAAATTGACGTTGAAAGATATACAAAACGAAATGTTTAATAGCCCCCGCTTTGAGTTCCAGTAGTCGTTTACCTTCCGGGCGGACTCTGTCTCTCGTCCAGTCGGTAAGTTGGTTCGGAGATCGAGGTTATGGGGTTCCCTTTTTGAGTACCATTCCAGGAAAAATTCCTTCTTTCGGTTGACTTGGTGGGAGAAGCCCTGAACTGAAGGGAGGAGAGATGGGGCTCAGACTAAGAATGTCTATGGTGTTTGAAGTCAATTCTCCAACTCGACATTCCATTTTTAAATAAAGCCTATGGCTGATCTGTTTTCCCGGCCTGGTACCAACTCCCGACTTTATTGACGAAGAATCAATCGGTGCGATCTCCGCTTCCCAACGCCAGAGGTACGAATTTACTAACTAGCTTAGTCGCTTCTGACCAAGAAGAAGGGTTAAGTGAAAGCAAAGACCAAAACATCCGAGGCAGCTTCAGCATCTGATGCAGCTAAAAGCCTAGGTATCCTTTTCTATTACGCAACGGCATCTGATGACACGAGAATCAAACTCAAAGCACTCTTTTTTTTTTGCCTACTCGTTCTCTATCCCAAGTCGTGATACCTTATTGAGTGTATCTCCGATAACCGATGATCGAGCAAAAGGATAGTAGGAATTCCTAGATAAGCCTCTTTCTCTATCTTTCTTTGTCGACAAACGACAGGAGATTAGATCCGTGTTATCCGTTTAGCTTAAAAAGTTCTCGTCTTTCTATCTGACCTACTAGTTTATCTCTTGTCTCTGGGCATTCTTCCCTCTGTTCTATCTTCTCCGCGGATAGTGAGACTGCCCCCTGGTTTTCTTGCTTGTCTTTTGCCAGGCATTATGTATTCCCTGTGGAATCTTTGATCTGATTTTGCCGATGCGATGCTCAAAGGGTGATGTTCAACTGGCGCGTGTTAGAATCTAGAATATGTAATTGGATCAAAAGAGGGAATGAAAGACTACGGGAAGGCTTCTTTGCCGGCGATTAATGCTTTACTATTCGTTCTACCCACTAGTCGGTATCAACGATGATAAGGAGGAGTAGGAAAGGGAGGTAAGGGATTGTCATTGCTATTCCGCTTCCTGTTGGCGGAAAAGTCACTCTTCTTCTTTGATTCTAGCTGGTAGGCTTGCTGGAGCGAGGGTGCTGTCTATATACCAGCTTGGGATTGCTTTCTAATACATACCTGCTCAATTTCATTACCAGGTGTGCTCCTATACGTGTGTAATGAATCAATCGCTCTTTCCCTTGGTCAATCGAGTCTTTATCCCTATTCGCACTACTTGAACACTTGAACCCGTGGGCTACTCGACCATGAGAGGAGACCAAGACCCCAGCCTTTGAAAGCAGGGCCTGCATAAAATCATGAAAAAAGTCACCTAGTAGCAGACACAGACAATAGCACACACCGAGCAAGGCAACAAGGGTCCGTTAAGGAGCTCTTCTCGCCTCCTAAGTTTCGGCCCAAGTCAAAGGGCAAGCACGAGGGCTGGTTCAAGGCAAGTCGAATCATAAGTCGAGGCCCTATTCCTACTTACTTTCTTATGCCAAAGAGAAGAGCTGAAAGAATAGCCATTTTCGTGCCCTCTAAAAATTCCTTAATCAATAGGGGGATTTCCGTCCTTGAAGCTAAAAGCAGATGGGATCCACTAGACGACCAGTTTGCCAGATTTGCTGATTCAACTATAGCAATTCCCCGGTCTGGGGAGAGGCTCCAACAAGAAATCTCATAAGAGAAGGAAAGGTTGGGAAATGGTAGACAGCTGTTCAGAGGTTGCGCTTTTATGTGTTGGCGACTGCCCTCTCTCCTATGTCTTCTTGTTCTTTTGTTGAAGCACATATGAAAAGCGGCTGTCTTCTTCAAAGAGCAATTTGTGCACGAGCTTCAGGATAGCATCTTAGAAAAGCAGCATTCTTTCTTCAAGCTGCGGTGGCACCTTTGTTTAGCCTTAGCCTTTCCGTGTGTGGACGTTGGCATCTTACCAGCATGAGTTCTTCTTTTAAAGTCATTCCTCTAGCCTATGGATAGAGATTGCTTAGACGACTGGCAATCCTTCCTCAAGTGAGGGCGCGAAGCGGAACATAGCTAAACCTTTTCTTAACTACCGATAGTGGGCCCTACGCTTTCAGTATATATGTATTCTTCCTGCCTGTGTAAGGTTTGCTAAAGGCTCCTGGTCTTAGGGGGTGTTCTGGAATCCACCACATCTGAAGATATTGGATATACCGGTCTTAAGGGATAGGTCAACTTAAGATTTCGCCTCCTTGACCAACGGAATACCTCCATTTCGAACGATATGTAACCCTCATGGGGCGGCTATAAAAGCGCTTTCTCTATTCTATCACTTCCGCTTTCTTTAGCTTAGCTAGTTGTGCGACGGGACTCGGGACTTCTATACTGATTAAGATAAGCACAAGCGCTAAGGAGTAGAGAATAGGGAATAGTGGGGAAGTAAAGAGGGACTCACGCTATTCGGCTTTCGACCCTTCCGAATGTTAGTTCATAAAGAGTTTCATATCCGAAACCTTAGTGCTTTCCCTCCGCGCCCAAAGTCTGGGTTGAAGTGAGCAACAATATAGAATCCAGTCCACTGGCGAAAATCTGTCTTCAGAAGTGATTGCTCCTCTTGCAGTACCTTATCTTATGAAGTGGAATATACCAATCCGCATGGGGGAGGTTGAAGACCAACTAAAGAGTTCTAAGGATTGGCCAATTGAAGTATTCATATTGAGCGAGAACCCAACCTCGTTGGTGATGAATGAGGATCTAAAAAGCGCTTTTTCTCTATGCGTTGTTAGCTTCTCCAGGTCCACTGTCAAAGTAGTGGTAGAAAAGCCTATCTTAGGTGAGGTCTAAGGCCCTATCTGAACTTCACTCGTCACCTCGCGATCCAACTCGAAATGTATTAAGTATTCGAATAAGCCTTTTTGCAGAGAATGATCCCCTACTTGGCGGATAAAGCAAAGCGAATATGGTAGCGATGACTAGTCTAAGCAAGGGGCGAGCTCAAATAAATAGAGAGATGAACAGCGGAAAAGCTTCTCGAAAGGGCCTCAATGAATGATTCGCCCTTTGAGAAAAGCCTATAAGGCCATCGGTTCTGGTTCTTGGTTTTGAGCTGTGTTCGCACAAAAAGAAGAAAGCATCGCCCACCCTATTTGATTGAATTTGAGATTCTCTCGCGGATTCGTATTGAAGACAGGATCCTTTGATCGGGTGGAAACTCCAAAACAGCATGGGGTTTTCAGGCAAGGTGATAGGGCAAAGTAGATTCTTTCTTTCGTGAAAAGCCTTCAACTTGGAAATGCTTTAAAAGCAGAGGCCGCGCCGACTCTCTTTGCTTCTTCTATCGCACTAAAGAGTGCAAAGTTGGACTAATTTGGAAAGATGGGGGGGTAGAGCAAGTTCCTCATGGGCCTCTTCGATCCAGTACGCGTGTTCAGTGAGTACCCCTAAAAGGAAAGGGCGGCTTTCTCTCTCAAGTGATTCATGGGATACTGTGCGGCTGGGAGATGCTAGGATGCTGTCTTGCTTAGGAGTCAGTTAGCCTTCCTCTGGCTTGCTGCAGGGTGGATGGTAAATGAAGGAAAGAGGCGAGCTTGGTGGGCTTAAAGAGTTAGCGATTCGACAGTTAGGCGAGAAGGAGTTCAGCAAGAAAGAAGAGATCTATTAAGAGAAAGATTCAAGGAACTTGAACCATTCTTTCTTGCTTCTTCCGCGTGTTAGGCGGGTAAAAGAAAAAGGAAGTAGACAGTGGCAGGGTGCTTTGCAGCTTTCTTCCTTGGTGGGATGCATCGACAGACTGGGTTGAGCCTGGGGGACTTTCACTTTTCCTGAGACCGGGAGTCTAGCCGCTGCGCTTTGGAGGCATAGTGTATGCGCATTGGAGTCAAGTCAGCTTGTGCAAAAAATAGGTGAGCTTTGATAGGCAGAGAAAGAGGTGGGCAGATTAGATGTTCAGTTGAAGGCCTGGGGGGAGTTATTTCTGGGCTTTGGCAAAGTCCAACTTTGCTTTGTGAAAGGGAAGGCTCTTTGGAAGCAGGCAAAGAGGCAGGTAATAAGCCAAAGTCAGGAGGGATTCTATTTAAACCAGCGAGATCGGGGCATTGGTCGACCCTTCTCCCAACCCGAAGCTGAGTGGGCGGGCCTAAAGGCATCCAAAGCAACTTTAGCAGACACGAATAAGCTCATTTACCTGCGCTTTCATAGAGCTCCTGTCCGGCCCCTTCTTGACTCTTCCCATCCCTCCATTGCCAACTCTTTCTTACCATTTCATTCATGGGAAATGACAAGGAAGGCACTTTCACGCATTCCATTTCCTTAGCGAACGGACACATGAGAGAGGCGCATGTCATTCCTGGAGTTCGGGTACCGAACCGAGTCCCGGCAGGCAGTATACTAAGGAGACAGACAAAGAATACAAGGAAGATGGAAGAACGAGCGGTACAGCAGTCCATTTCTCGCTCCTAAGAGGCAAGAGTCCGTTCCTGACTCCCTTCCCCCATTACCACTGAACCGAGGAGGTTTAGCAGCAGGGGTTTTAGTTAGCCTACCTTTACGCGCGGCCTACCTTTGTGTCCATCTCCTCTTGCCAAGTGGTGCAGGATGGTTTATGAAGCCGGAAAGGAAGAGTTACTCATCAATGATGGGGAATAGAAGCAGAAACTGACCGACTCTTTATCTATCCTTATTTCCTCCTCCTGGGACCCTATCAACTACTGCTACTCACCCGAGCAGCTGCTCACTTGTTCTCTGTGTTTATTATGTCCTTTACAGTACAGTCCAATTCAAAGCAATTCAAAAGAAAGTCTCTCCCTCTTAATAATATCCCCCCCAGTGGGGGACTAGGTAGGCAGAGCCTAAGCCCTCGGACACGTATCATATCGACGTCCGGCGGATTAGGAGGGTGGTCTATTACCGACAAACCCATCCAGCCTTAACTCATAGCTTCTTAGTTGCAATAGCTCAATAGCAACTAAGGGGAGAAATCAACCTTAGCTCAATTCGAACTTCTATAAGCTAGCGTAAGCGTAAGGATGTTCTATAGTTTGGTAATAATGCTTGATTGAATAACTCGGTATTCTCAATCGCCGAAGTAATTCACCATGAGGCTAGCGCTCCGAGCCGGGAAGAGGATGACAGTTCGAGATGAATGAAAAAATTACGCAAACAAAGTAAAATGGGACAAGAAAGCTGTGATTACTACTGTCCTGTAACGGATTCGGAACCCACTAAAGTGCGGCTACCCGTAGAGAGCTCTCGAAGATGAAGAGCGGTGTGAACTACCACAGTGACAGTTGTGCGATGAAGGCACACTCGAGCGCCAGTCGAATACGCGATGTAGAGTACGAGCCCGCATGCCATGGTTATACTGCGACGGTGGCTCCATACGGGGGAAACTAAGGTACAGGGAATGGCTTGGTGCCTGGCTAAGTAATCGCCCTTATTGCAGGAAAACACTATAGATATATATCTATATGCTTATGTGGTAGGGAAAGCCCCTCTTCCATTCTATGCCCTTTCTCGCATGAGAAATCTTGCTTGGAATAGGACCAACTTAAAGGGCTGGCCCCTTATTTATACTCCTTCTCTCTACTGGGCTAGCGGAACAAGGGTCCGAAGGAGAAGAAGCTAGTCTGGCTAAGGGACTTTCTGGAACTAGGACAGAGGGAAGCCCCGCTGATTCAAACATAGGAACGAAGACTTTGACTTGCTAGCTGGGACTTTAGGTTGGGTAGTAGAGTCCTCGTCTGCTTATTCGCTAGCCTCTCTTGTTTTGCGTTGGAGGGGTGGTTTAGTTCATTCAAAAAGAAAGATACCTGCCTTCTATTCAACATAGAAAGTATGCTGGTTAGCTTATCTATGTTCGTTTACACCTTGGCCTACCAAAGTGAAGACAAGAAGTGGATTGGCTAACTCGTTAGAACGGGCGCTAAGAAAAAGTATTGCTTTTCCCTTGGTGAATCTATTGATTCTTACTACGCCGGGGCAGTACACTCCTTCCCTAGCAGAATACCAGCTCTTGGTTTTGAACCATCACTGAACCTTGGTACAGTAATGAGAAAATGACAAGAACTCTCATTTGACATAGCTGTAAATTCTTGTAAATGACTTTTCTTTCCTTGAAAGAATCGCATTTGATATAGATGAAAAAGAATGCAATTGATCAGGCCCTCCTTCTGTCCTGGGTCTCCTAGATCCGCATGTCCTTGTTCTGGGGGCTAAAAGGGTTCACTCGTTCGGAATAGGTACCGAGTCTCCACTTCCCCGCTACAACAGACTAAACCTTCTGTTTGATCGCTACTCAAAAGTCTCCAATATACTTCCACCTTCTCTTGGAGCCTAGAAAACACAAGAAACTAGAACGGCAGAAAGGGCGTTTCCTAGTCTTAAGAAAGACTGAAATCCATTTGTTTGATAGGATAACGAGTGGGGAATCACCTTCCTCATATCCAGGCTTGAGAATCTAGACCTTTCGCACAAAGAAATCTCCTAGTATGCAGGAATTCCGAAAGGTTCTGTCATCCTTCCTTTTGTATGAAGGTCCTATTCACCTCGACAATTTCATTGCCTGCTAGCGATCCTAAAACTATCAAGCAACAGGAGTGCAGAGAAAGGGAGAAAAGGAGACCTGGCTTTTTCATTTTAAAGAAAAAAAGACATAGTCTTAGCTCTGCTCTGGTTCAAGTAGTTCGAAAGACGACGAGCACTTTTTGAAGTTAGGTGCGACCTAATATAATAGCTTTAGATAATCGTCATCATACAATACAGTAAACGGTTAAACCGGACAAGAGTAGACGCTAGCCGTGGATTCCTAACCTAACTCAAGCCTATTACCTAAACAAAAGTACTGCATTCCCCCTAAGAATAGTTTATTCGCTTGCCTACTGTTTCAAGCGAACAAAGAAGTCCAGAAAGGGAAGAAATTTAAAATCTACACCCGGTTATATAGAGAATAACGTTATCGCGTCTGGAAAGCCAGCAAGTTCAGGCTAGCCTCTAACTCGCCCTCCGCACTTAGAAGTAGACCTTACTTAAGGTCCCAGCTGAAGCAAGAGGGAAAACGATCATGGGATCGAGGAAAGAAAAGCTTGGCTCGAATAAAGAGAGAGGAAAGCGGCCAGGTTAGTAAGCGATAAGCAATAGAATAATAAAAGCATAGGCAATCCATAAAACGCTACGGAAACATCGATGTATGTAGGCCCCACGATCGGATACCATCCATCGTTGTGAAAATACCATATCTGGTTGAGGTCGAGCGCTTAACAAGGTCAAAGTGAAAGCAAAAGCATACCACCGCCACCGTACAAAAGCATAGGTACTGAGGATCCATCGGCGCTTACAAATACAGAAATTATTCGGTTTTCCGCAATCTGTTCAATTCCTATGTAATGTGTAAATAAATCGAGGAAGTCAATCTCTCCTCTCGCATTCTCATTCTCTACTATCTGCTTTATAGTTAATAAGGTTGTTAAGAGAATCGGGTCTTCGAGAGTAAACCTTCTGTCTTAGTTTTGAGCCATTCTCTATCAGTCACACAAGAATGAGCCTAAGCCACGTCAACTCAACTTCTGATCCTGTTGATCGACAAGAAAGCAAACAGGAGTGGTGCAGCAGGGGAGGTGCAAGAGGGAACAAGCATTAAGCAAAAACACCCTACTGCTTGTCCATAAATGAGCTGATACCGTGAGATTGATCCAGAGGTAGTACGACGACCCCATGAACAGACAGAAGAGAGAGAGCACAGATAGAAAGCGAACCGGCATAGCTTGAGAATGTAGGCTTCTCTTTTCAACAGCCGAAGCCGATGCTAATTAAAGAAAAGATTCACTAGGCAATAGGGGTGAGAACAGCAAGAGAAGACAACCGGGATCAGATCGAGCTTTAGCGGCTTGAACCCTCGGATCACTTGACTCACTGTACACTTTGTTAGAGTTCACGCTCCACTGATTCAAAAAGTACAAGCCTATAACAAAGGACAGTCTCTTTAAAAGCAAACCAAACCCTAGCTACAACGAGGGACATCCATGAACTGGCTTCACCGTAGATAGACGGATTTCCTCTTCTTAAAGGAAGTAGGAACTAATAACAGCTTTTAAGCAACTAAGCTCCTAACTAGAACTACGGAAGCTCCTCAACTACTTTAGCATTGATAAATCACCCAATGCTAACCATCAGTTTCAATCTTAAGGGGCACCTGAGCTCCTCAGGACTTCCTATTACGTTCTCTCTCTTTCTACTTGAGCTCAAAAACTCTTTTAGCTCATGGGTATGCAATCAAAGATTATGGATAGCCTTTCCTTCTTCTCCCGGGAGAAAAAGAAGAATGCCGCATGGCGGTCTTGTCTTTTTTTGAAGAAAAGAAGCTCTTCTTTCTCTTGTTGAATCAGTCACTCTTCTTTCATCAGCTCGCTCTTGTTCAAAGGAGAATGGCTCAAGTTGAGTCGACCCTCTTGCCTTTAGCTGGGCACTAGGTTTAGTCTTCCCTTCCCTTCGAACTACTTCACTATCTGGCTATCGAGAATGAACTCCTATGTTAGAATAGGCTGAAATAAGACAATGCAATTCCCCCTTCATCACTCTCTATCCCCGGCCTTCGCCATTAGTTAGCTTGCACTTCCCTTGCTCCCAGATGAGAATAAGGCACATAAGGAGGAAGAGGCAGATCAATGAAAACATCAGTCAATAAAAAACAAGCATTTTTGGGCAAAGTCTAAAGAGTTCCCGCCTTGACTTTCCTCTAGTTGAGGAATGAGGATCCTAGGGAAGGGTTCGCTCTTTAGCGCTCACGTAACTAAACGTGCGAGATGGAAATTTCTTTTATAGAGTACCGAAAAGAAGGACTACCTCTGCCTCACCGCCAGTTCAGGAGGTGGTACATCTGGCTCGTCTCCTTTGAAAGGCCGGGCTTAGGATCTGAGACTTCCACCTCGATCCCAAGAAAAAGCTCACGCTGCGGATTCTTTAGTGATTGAAAGAGAGACAGACGGGGACGGGGAAATGGGAATCAAATGAACAACAAAACAAAGCTGCTAATTGCAAGGGGCAGCTTTCGGGTTGTCCTTATTTATTATAAAATTTTATAATTAGAAATATAAGAGAAGATAACGAGTGAGAAGAAGAAAAAAGAAAACAAAAGGGATACTTATAGTAAGATCGAAAGCCATATATAGAAGGGAAAGCTGCAACAATAAGAAAGCCAAAACAGCGCTCCTGAATGAGCTTCATCAGTACAGTACTTCGATCTCGGAAACCAAAGACTCACTGTTGGAGTATCCGCTTGCCAATGGTTCCAGTATTCCCTATAGTTAAGGCTGCTAGGGAAGCTCCAGACTTTAGTCGGACTAGCTAAAGAAAAGAGTCTCTTCCATTCCTTAACCTTAACATTCTTGTTATAGTTCCTGTTCCTTATCCCTTTTTTGCGCCTCTTGTGCTTTTATCAGCGCGTGGCACCCTGTGCCAATGGAATTGAGCTTGGCTTTGTCTGTCCTTTAGTTTTGCTTCATTTCTTTGCTTTGGAGCTGTTCTTCTCTTCTGGTGGTCGTAGGTAACTTAATAGTTTTTCTCTCTCGTCGATGCTATTGAATCCGCTGCTCTTGCTCTTGGTCTGCTGGTGTACTTGGAGGTTCTTTCTCTCCGTGTGTCGAGCCGTGCATGCATGGTGCAGAAATGGGTCCCAAGGAACCCGCAGAAGCAAAGAGGCGATGGCAATAGGGTCTCCAAAGGGGAGTTGAGTTCACTTCCGAAAGCAGTTTTTGACCTCATCACTTTCTGGAACAATTGATAAATCGAGCCCTCCTCTAAAGACCCTCCCTCGGTTTAGCTCATTCTTTTTATTCTGCTTACCGCGGTTCTTGGGTTCCTTGAGGGAAATGCGTTCCTTTTCGTGAGCAGTGTAGCGTTTCTCGGCACCGTTGAGCTTGATTGAAGCTAGTGATACACCGTTAAAAAGACAAGAAAGAAAACTGCGATGGATGAAGATAACGATCAATGGAAACTAGCCATGTATGTACAAGCAATAACACAACTAACCGTTAAAGCTGACCCAGCCTGAAGGAACGATGTTTATCCTCAATCCGGGTGTCATATGTTGAGTTTTAATTCCAATAAGGTTCCTGATTAAATAGGTGTTCATAAAGAGGGTCTAGCCCGAAACTCGCCGGTTTCATAGAGCACTAAGGATCGTAGCGTAAGCCGAGCTGGGAATTCAAATATTGGTTTTCCAGATGAGTGGTGGAAGGATTGTTTAATACAAGTTAGTTTAGAATCAATCCATCAGGGATAGGTGAACCTTAGTCCCTGGCTTTTATCCCTTAACGTCCCTCCTTCATAACTTTTTTATCTATTCGGCGTCTAGGTGGAATTAGTTGGCCCGGATCTTTTGCCCTTTTTCAGCTTTTGTGCGGTTCTTTCTTGATGTTAGGTAGTTCTCTTTGCGCCCTCTGTTTGAGGTCCTCCTCGTCATTACGTATCTTTCTTTGTTGTTATTGAGCAAGTAGCGAGTCTTAATATTTCCTAGTTGCATCCACCGCAGTCCCCTGTAGAGCAGTCTCCTCGTCAGTCTTCTAAGGCCTTTCTAACTAAGCCCTCTCTTTCTAAGGCGCTTGGGGATTCAGTTTGAGCGGAAGTTCCCGTTGGAGTATAGTCTCTTACCAGGCCGTTTTCTACAGCAGGTGTAAGAGTAGTTGCATTCTCACTCATAGCAATCTTTCCTCCAGTGGAGGGGGAGGACTATAGATAATATTATAAGGTAGGGTTAGAGTGGTGTAACACTAATAGAATTTTCTCCTGGTGAGGAATATCATAGCGATATTAATAGAGCTAGGTCGGCTAGTCAGGTGCCGAAGTGCACTTGGGAAAAAAAGGGAAGCTTGGCTTAGAGAAGAAATCCGTCTTTCTTCCGCCACGGTAAGCGGGTTCTTTCTAGGACTGATAGTTCAGTTCAAGCGTATCATAGATCAAACTCTTTCAAGCCCAAGCCTTTTAATTTTAAGTCAAGCTTGTTGTAAGGCTAAAGCCCCTTTACTAGTAGAGGCAGAACGAAAAATCGGAAAGCAGAAGGATAGCAGTTGGGGCTTTTCGGTACTCAAGTTCTAGCGCTCGTAGAAAGAGGTAGGTTCGTCAGTTTAGCCCCGTTTTTTAAGGCTTAGGGAAGGCAGGTTGGGACTAGAATCGGTAAGAGGTCAAACTATAGGTATGACTAGAAGGCAGGGCGACTTCCCCCTGTTGAAAAGGGGTTACCTGTTGAGAGAGTAGCTGTTCTTGCTTGCTCCTAAAGGACGAATAAGCTTGACTTGCTTGGATTGCTACCAAAGCTTCCCCATATTATAGGGATGATTACCACTGACATTTGACATTGTCTTCACTTCATTCTTTGACTGTTGATGCGACGATAACTAGATCTTTCTTTTGAATTTACACAATTTGAATTTAAAAAGGAAGTAGGGTAAAGCACTAGTCTCCTTGTTTGAGAATGAAAAAACTGCTATTGAATTCACAGCTAGTCTTTCTCTTGTGAACGATTCCACTGCAAGAAGAGTAAGCGCTCTTTTCAATATCCAGTTTGTACGTAGGAGCGAAGCAGCTCGACTTAACAGGAGAGGAGGGCCAAATACTACATTGAGTAGGAATGCTGCTCAAGAATAAGTCAGTTATAAGACTTCTATGATGTCTCCTTGAAGTCAGTATCGACGCTTGACGCTACGAATTGAATAGTCTTTGAGAATTCCCTTAGTTTGTTCAAACTTTGTCCTTCGGACCCTCGTTCGATAAAGCTAACCAACCTTCCCTAAACTAAAAGTGGAGGTGGTTCAGATTTCCAAAGTAGAATTCTCTACTGTAAACCATCAAGAAGCAATCCGGCACGTTGGGCGGCTTAGCTGGGCCTAATCTGCCTGGCACGCAAGATCCGATCGGACTAATCTAGTAGTGCACTCATTCCCCTTACGAGAATGAAATGACGCCCCAGCTTGACTCGAGACCAAGACTCCTTACAACAACTCGCACCAATAGTGGCGTTTTGCTCCATCCCCGAGCCGCCTACCTACTCGTATTCATAGCTCGATCGGAGGTCACGGCGGAAAAACAGAAGTCGTCCGTATCAAGTGATACGTGAATTGCTCAGTAGTGCTTCGCCACTACCGTAGCTGGCGGAAATAGCTTAATGGCAGAGCATAGCCTTGCCAAGGCTGAGGTTGAGGGTTCAAGTCCCTCCTTCCGCTCCTGGCTTCGTCGTTTAGTGGTAACGAGTGGAGTGCATAAGCTTTTTTTAGGTCGGGCCGGGATTGATTCTCTGAGAGACGAGCGGGGGAGTAGTTTCACATTGAAAAAAGAAGGAATTTCGGGGTCATGTCATCAGAATGTAACTCATACCATACAAAGAAGAAAGACGAAAGAAAATGTTTAACGAATGCACGGCACGGATAACGTACCGAATCGAATAATACACCACTAGAACGGGCTAGGCAGAAAGAGAAGGAATGCAACAGGCTGAGAGCAACATCAGTTGGTGATGCAATTGGCAAGTGAACAACGAGTCTTGCTCAAGCTTGTGGGCTTGGTAGAAGCAAAGGAGTTGGCTATAACAGATTGGGCATGTTGTCGCTTACGACTTGGGATGGTATGGGACATTCCATCATGAGACAATGGCTACCTTCTTTGTGTTGTCTACTCAAGGGAAGAGCGGGATACTTAGCTGAAAGGGTGGACAAGGTCGAGCGCGTTCAAACGTTGCTCAAAAGTGCCCTCCTGGGCAGCAATCCAAAAGAACTGGAAGTTCGAAAGGACCGGAAATGGATCCAAAGCTCGAGTACGGTACGAAGCTTTCAAAGAAGTTTAAGGCAATGATAAGCCCCGCCTATTTATTTGCATAAAAACGAAGCGAGGTGACAAAACAAAGAAAATCAACAGGTCCAACGGAAGCGCCTAAAAGGAGAGGAACTAGAAAGTCTCGCTTCATTCCATCCTTAGGCTCCGAAGAAGAGCTGGTCTTATTCCTTCGCGGGTAGGCTTTCGGGAAAGCAAAGAAATCCTATTCACAAATTCGACAGGGGAAAGATAGCTCTAGTAAAGCAGGCTTCTTTCAAAGAGTAATGTAATTCCGATAATGTCTAGGTAGAGGACTGAGAACGAATGGTAGAAAAGAGTTCCACTAACAATAAGACGGGTGGAAGACTTGAAGAAAGGCTCGATGAGTCTGACCTTTCCCACTTCTCTTTCTAAGATGCACACTAGATAGGTAAAACCTCTTCTGTATTACCGCTACGCCCCTGTGCTAAAATTATTCCCGAAAGAACACGTTAGCAAGTGGTTCAGGCTTTTGCTTCTTCTTTGATTGAGTAGACTGGATTCCCTACTCTATAAGTAAGTTCCTTCAGCGGTCTAAGCTTCTCTGCCTTCTTTGCATTACGTATATCAGTTGCTTCGGTAATCATTCCGTTAGCTCTTCATCCATCAAGGACTCATTTATCTTTCTTCCCTCAGTGGATGTTGGTGGAATAGGCCCCTAAGCCCATTCCGTCTCTCGCTATGTCCTTTCAAGCTTTACGTCCATTAGCGGTCAAGTTTAGCAGACCTACCAATCGGCCTCATCTTCAGCCTCCCCAAGCCCCTAAGTAGAATGATTGGCATCATAGAGGCATGGTCTTGTTTTAACTACCTCTGGTATTCTTTCCTATCTTTTGAGTGTGATAAGTCTTGCAAGTCGTAGACGTTAAGCCGAGTAGGCATAAGGTTGTAAGGATATTCCCTATGAAGGGGAGGGCTTAGTCAGCTTTGTTTGAAGTAAAGGCTTCTGCAATTCCTTCTTTTTCTGTCTTCTCTGGGTAAGCTGCCGTGCCTGTGTCAGCAGCGCTATAAAGGATCTCTTTTCAGTCTGCGATTGGTCCCTTACACGATTCCTACATTGAGCTCTCTGTGCCTTCATTCTTATGAGTTGAGAAATCGATAAGAGAGAGAATCCGCCAGAATAGGATATAGGTGGTGAGCCCGGGGAATGCTTTTTGACAAAAGACCCCTTCAATAAGCTAAGCTCTTGGCCCACCCGTAAACAAGGAATTGACTGAATAGGACACGAGCGGTTCAAGCCTATGTGACCAATGCACTTATGTTGACTTCAATCAAAGGTAAGAGTCCTTTTTCTGTTAATGAGGAAGGAGCCTGTCCATATTCGTGAGAATAGTCCTAAGTTCGTTCTAACTGATCCCGTTCTTGGCTTGGTCTTCAATGACATGATCTTCCCTGGGGTTCCAGCCTATTGAAGGACTCCCCTGCATTGAAGTTGATTAGCTTAATGCTTAGCTACATTTCTCTTTTCGATAGCCAGATAGTGAAGAAAAAAGGGATATGCCTTTCATTCAACCAGTCCCGTAACTCACATCGACTAAACTCACCTTGGTTGAGCTTCGGAGCTATGATCTCTATGCTCGATGGGCTATCGCTACTTCCCCATTCAATGATGGAAGTTTGGTTGTTGAAGACGGTAGGACCTTAGTTCCAGAATAAATAATATTAAAATATGCAAATTTCTTATGTGATAATGCCCAGTCTAGGAATTTAGCTTCTTCATCAGTGGAATGGATAGCAGGCTGGGAACTTGATAGAAGCTATTCTCTTGCGGTTTTCGAGCTACACGTCGATAGCATTCATGCAGCAAAACTAGATACAGATCCGAATAACAACTAGACTCTTTCTTGCTTTGTTGTTGGATTTATACCTTTATGAAAGATAGGTATGGGTGTCCCGGGACGAGGCTAAACCCATGCGTTTAGTTCCGCTTGATTGATGGCTGAAAGAAGTGAGCCCGGTGTTAAAAGGACATTTTTTTATGAAGCTCAGCCGTACTCCCATTCTATATTTGGGAATCCTTTTTTCGATTACTTTCTATTGCGTCCTTGATTCCGGATGGATGGCCTCTTTTTCTTTTTCGAGTGCGATAACTGTGCTTCAATACGGAACCTGTTCACCCCACCCACTTGACTACTATACTATATATGTATATTTTCCGGTTGCCAGACCTGGTTCAAGGCGTCATCTTGGTTCACTTTATCTTGTAAACAGATAATAGTAAAAATAGGCATGCCGTTCCTATCCCTTGCTCATTAGCCAGCGGATTCCTTTATTGATGGGCGTTCCGCAGCAGACTCAAACCCAGCACTCAACCATGGAGCATTGTTGTGGGATTAGAGCACAGCAGAGCCAAACCTGGTGTGAATGAGTGAATAGGTTACGTTCGACTTGCATCTGGAAAGAAAGGATAGGAAACCTAGAGCAACGAGAGCTTGACACTTTATATATATATATGTCTTCATTCAAACGCAAACTCGAACTCTCTGAAGTGGTCAGCGAACATCCTTTCTATTGTCTTTCTGCCTCGGTAAGGTGTCAACCTAATGTCCTTTCCTTATACCCTGGTATTAAAGTTTCCTGGCGTCTTGCAGTTTGTGTAACTAGTCAATTACATCGACCCTCTGTTTGAGCTTCTTTACCTTTAACAGTTGACGATTCGCTCCCTATTAAAAGAAAATCAAAGGTATTGTTGGGTAGTTGGAACAGCAATCTCGTTGCTCGAACGACCTGCAAAGGCTAACCCGATCTTGTTGTGCTTGATTATATGTTCTTAGGGGACTCGGTGCTTTCAATAAGAGCCGAGACTAAAGGGAGTCAGACTAAAGTCCAAAAGCGTATAGCCCGATTTTTGTTTCTGTAGCATGATTTCCAGGTATAAAATCCTGAGGATAAAACCCCTGCCAATAAACTAATTACCTCGAAGTTAGCTTCAATAGGTTATAGTTGCTGTAGTATGATTCATAGAAAAGAATCCTCCTTTGCTTTTGTCGATGCGCTCTTCCCCAGTCGTGTTGAAGAAGCTGGTACCGGATTCCATTCTTTTTTAGGGAAAGAGAGGGCAAGTTCCATCATAGGAGCGAAGCAGCTCGACTTAACAGGAGAGGGTCGATGTAATTGAGTTCAATCGGCATCAAAACCAAGCCTGTCCATTGAGTAACTACTCTCCTCGGAAGATGAACTGGGCTTTGAACTTTTCTGGCTTGTTATCCTCTATTGTCCCCTACCATCTAAGGTTCGCTCTCCGGTCCGCTCTGGTCTATCATCTGCTCCGATTACTAAACTACTAATATCTGGTAACGAAAAAGCTTCACCTATTCTAGTACTCTGCTGGCCCATCGTCTACTATTTTACAGACCCTTCTGAACGGTGGTTTCTGAATCGCTTTCTGAACGATTGATGAACTCCCCCGCTTTCAAGCTTCATCTTTATGACATACCTGCATCCCTTGCTTTCGTTTCGCGCTAGCTGCTGAATGTACTTTCCCGGCCGTTTGATTGACAATAAAGGGAGATGTAATCCTTCTCTTTAGCATGTTAGCTTCACACGTCTGAAGCGGCCTATAAGGAAGGCTATCATACCCGAACGGTCGTAGGAAAGAATACGAGCGGAACGAGATTGATCACTGAAGAAATGCTAGCTCCTTCATTCCCATTGTCGAGTCAGTCCTATCTTATTCCGGTTCTTTCTATCTGTCTAGGGAAACGGTTTATCATGGGATTCGAACCCGGGGTCGATTAAAGCAATAAGTGTGAAAGGACGTTTTGCGATATCGTATACGGGAAGGGATAGGGATGGCGCATTGAGTTTCCACAGTCCAAGACCAGTTCGAGTGGCAGCAGATCAATTTCTACTTGCTCCTAAAAAAGCTTAAACACTTCCTCTCTTTACTTTTGTTTAGTTTGAGGTCAATATCATCGGGCTTAAAGACTGCTCACAGTGCCTTGTGAGAGACTCCTGCTCTATCACTGGCCTTAAGACTGCAACTCGCTTGAAGGCAGAATAAGAATGGAAGCCAGAACGACTAGAACCTCCACTGAAACCCTAGGAAAGGCAGAAGCAATGAAAGAGGCTGGAACTAGATAGCTGGGCACTGGGACTTTATCCGCAAGAAAAGCCCTCGGCTGAATCGACAGCAAAGAGAACTACATCTCTATCGAAGGGAACAGATGTTTTTATTCTATTTATATATATACGCTGGTAATACGCTAATACAGGCACCGAAGGTGAAGAAGAAGACCGACTGGGATCTTCTCCGCTGTTGGTGGGTGTCCGACACCCCGCAGGTAGAGGGGCACACGGACGGCTGCTCTTTGTCCGAGTGACACGAACTAGCCGAACGAGAAGTAACATAGTCTAGTTAGTCCATAGTTTACTTGCTTTCTCTAACAAGTAAGGACGATTCTTATTCTTCGTTCGTGGGGTATTTAAAAAAAAAGATCAATCTTATCTGTTTAACCAGCTGATAGGCAACTCCAACTTCCACTGCATGTAACCTTTCTCCCAATCAATGGAGATAACAGAACTGTAACTGGAATTGGATGGGCTTAGGACTAAAACCTGGAACTCCTTCTAAAACCCCTCAAACTGCAACGACAACTTCAACTGGCCTACCATCGAGGGGAAATGAAACTGGCCGTAGGGAACTCCGACAGCAAAACTACAACTCGCTCTATGCGCAGGTAGGGAGGGAACAACGACCTCCTTATAGGGAAAAGCATTTCTCAATGATTCTCTTTACTTACATATGCAAGCAAGCCCTTCCCCATCGAATCGAGTAGCCCAATACAGCAGAGGCAAACACATTTATGTCTACAGGAGGTCCGTTTTTACTCAAGGCTACGAAGTCGTAGATCCCTGACTCCTTCAATTGATTAGCTTTTGAAGCTACAATTCTATCACACCAAGCATTGAATCGAGAGGAGAGAAGCCCAGGAAGGTGATTGGAATTATCCAGTACTCGTCAACAATCTCTTTCTTTTTCTTTTAGTAAGCATATACTCTTGTTGGCTGTAAGTTGTTTAGAGTTTTGAGTTCCGATAGTAATAGTACAGTACTAGTCTAAGAAATCCTACTGATAATGAGTTAGCCTACCCGATTCCAAGGTAATGAAATTCCAATTAAGTGAATTGGAATGGAAGAGGAAGTAGATATCGTAGCTCGGAATAGAACTCAAGAGGTCCTCGGAAACCAGTCGACTAAGTCTAACTACCTGACTTGACTTAGGACTCTTGAAGAAGCTGACTGGCTAGAACCTGCAGTTTGTTAGGTTTTTTTCCAAAGAAAAGAGTAGCAGGATTTCTTCTTTTACCTTCGGTCTCGCGTCAGGTTTTTCTTTTCCTATCTTGGAAGTGTCTTCGGTGGGACACGAGGGTGCTATCATAAGCAGTGAGACGGATCTATTGCTATTGAATAGGCTGAGGGTTTTCGTAAGGCAAAAGCAAGAGTTCTAGGTCCGGAAGCGGAACGCTCGTGATCTTTCGATGGCCTAGTTATTGTCTGCCAAAGAAGACTTAACTAAAGTAGTTCGTCCTCAACCTTCAATCCTGGATGGCTTCACTTGTAGTTCACCACTCAAGACGGCACCCGCCATCCGCTTTAGCAACGGCTTCCTTCTCTTCTCTTTGGAGCTTGTTCAAGCTTATGAGTCCGAGCCGAGGACAAAGAAATGCGCTTAGAATCATTAGTGAGATAGAGTTAACTTACCACAATAGGTCTTTTTTACAAATAAAGAAGACCTTCAGCCTACCTCGAAAAGTATATTCTTTCGTTGGGTAGGGAACACGGCCTTCATCTATCTCTTCTGTCCCCGTACTCACCTTCGATTCCTATGTTGACGTTGCCGAATCTAGCTCTTGCCGCGATCTTTCTCTTTTATGTTTATTCGATAATGCGGATACAAGAAGTTGCCTTCATCTATATCTGAAGGGGCGGTGTCACCGCTTCTAACTCCCATTCTCTAAAGAAAAATCTTTCTCTGAGGGTCTTCTCTATAGCTGCCCCTCAGCTGGTTGCACGAGCCGAATCGGAAGCAAGTGCAGAAGATAGAATAGAATCGTCACGCCGAGACCGCATAGCAGAAGAGTTCGATTGAAGGAAAGGGCACTCTTCATCCATATCGGGAATGGAACATGGATATGGAACATTACGGATTAAGAAGTCGATCCAATCTCTCTATATTCTCGAAAGAGGCATTCAGTCGACCGCAATATGGGAGTGATTCGTTAGCGCACCCCGAAACAATCCATAGTAGTGAAAAAGGCCTTAATAGCCGTTAGTTAACACTGTTTCATAGCAGCCATACGGGAGCACCGGAGTCAAAGGATTCTGATTCCATTCCAACAAGACCGGTTATTCACTTACCAACAACAGCGAATGCTGCTATAGAAATTGCCCTTCTTTCGGTAAGCATCCAGTATTTCAGCAAATGAACATTTCTCTAAGCTTATCCTGTAGCTTATACGTCGTTTGAAAGCAGCTTCAAGGCCCCGTCAGGGACTAAGGTTTGTTGACGATCCCTGGCTCCCAGGGAAATCATAAATATTACCTGCTATTCCTACTTTTTCCACTTATAATATAGGCTTTATATTCTCTAGGGCGTTAACCATAAGTTTGATTACATCGCGTTCAGTTCGAGCTGGGCGATGAAAAGTTTTATAAACAATAGCACGAATTCTTGTTTTTTTTACCTTCTTTCATGCGAATTTGATGATATCCAGATTTCAAATCAATCTTAGAGTAAACACAAGAACCCTCTAACATGTCATCAAGCCTAGGAATAGGATGGCGGTACTTAATAGTAATCTTATTAACAGCTCTACAATCAGTACACATACGCCACGTACCTTCCTTTTTAGGCACCAAGATAACCGGAACGGATCGAGTTGAGTATACTATACGAGATAAGGAAGTAGTAGAAACGAGATGAGAAGGTATAGGAAGAAGCCCTATCAAATAGAGATTTTTTCTTTTGACCATATTTCGATTATTAATACGATATAGAAGGACCGCTACTACTAAGAGTATTACACCCCTGATCGTGAAATATCTATTTCTTATTAAACCCCACTCTCGCTTTCAGCCGATTCACTCATTTATCTACTTAAATTAAAGGCAATCGAAGTCAAACTCCCCTTTCCAGTCCCGCAACGAGAAGATAGAGAAGTCGTTTTTGGAAGAGGTTGATGCTTTTAAGCGTTGACTTGACCTACTTCGCTCATAGCCTTTTTAAGGGCACTTTTCCCACGTTTAGGAAATCCGATGAGGATTCGTACTTGAGGTAGTTATTTGTGGGTTAACGCTTAAGAAAAAGGTCCCAATGCGAGGAGGCGTACATCCCATGGACGCCTCGGGCGAGGGTGGTCTACGATCAGGTTAGCACCGGATGGAGCAATCCGCCAAAGATTCGATACAGAAGCCGCCAGTAAAAGAGTAAGAGGCGCGGCTAGCATCCGGACGGACGGCCCTCCTTTAAAACAGTTGGAGCACTAGATGACTCGTCTGTATCGTACTGATCAACAGCTGAACAGTGAGACCACAGGAGCACGTTTTGTTTTGAACTCAATCCAATTGTTGAACGCTGTCCAAGCAGGCAGGCCCCTTTGGAATAAGAGTGATGACTGTCGAGTTCAAATCCGAAGGCCATCTCAATGGCTCTCTGGACAAAATTGATACATGATTCTCCCACCACGTGCCAATAAAATAATGGCAGGATTCCGTCAGGGCCTGGCGCTTTATATGCCCCCATTTGAAAGAACGCCTCCTTCACTTCAACTGGTGATACCCGGCGATTTAGCCACCTTCGTTCCGCATGGTTCAGGTTTGGAAAGTGTCACTCATCCGGATTACATGGAGCACATGGTTCTGCAGAATACAAGTTAACATAAAAGTTACGTACCATATTCCTGAGGATGTCTGGATCATGGCATCATTCGGTTCACTCGCTCTTATCTCGCTCCGTATATGTCCAACTCTCGCTTCGTATACTCCGCTCGCTCACTCTCACCATTCGATACAAGACTTTAGTCGATGCCCGAGATCATTCCTTTTAGAGTTAAGAGTCTTCTTCGTTCCCGTCCACCTATGCCACTTCCCCGAACAGACGGCTTTTTTGAGACAGCGATGGATAGACTTTCATCCAAGGGGAGCTGATACGAAATGATAGCCGGAAGATCTCTGGGTTATGGAAAAGCGGGTGTAGCATCAAGATAGAGAAGTGTTCCTCCGGGGTATTGTTGGTTACGGTGAATTCTAACTTCAGCTTCTATTTGGGTGCTTCCAAGCAAGCCGAGAAAGGTGTACGTTCATGAGCCCATTATCTTGGCTCTAAGCCTAGCTAAAGTTTCAATCAATTCCTGCTCTAATCAAATGAGACCATCGGCCACATCCTCTTAATAGACACTGAACACCTTGATTAGGCTTTTTGAATTAAGGAACCTTTCGTATTGAGTATTTCTTTGTTTCAATCAAGACAGATCTCAATCGGCTGGGCTTAGGCTTT